GTTTGAAACTTCTGAATCTCCGATTCAATCTTCTCTAAATGGACAAAAGAAGAAAAAAACCCGAAAGTTCTTCTTTGTGGTGATAATACCAAAACATCAAGTTGGCTCCATCGTCGTTATGTTGATCTTTACGGGCCTCTTGAATCCTCTCTTTACCTATTTTTCTTTAATTTGTTTTTGTCTCTAATGTGACGTTTTTCCTTTCATTATTATTGAATTGATAGGAATTCTCTTGTTAAGACCCTATGAATCGATTAAAACCTCAGATTCATACTAGAACCACGATGATTCAATAAAAAATCATAAACTAAGCCAAGGATTCCCTGAGTAAAAACCACTGGATCGTCACGTATTCCATGAATTCGATAAAATGACTAAAAAAAAAAAAAGAAAAATCTTTCTTTTTTTTTTCAAATTTCATTGAAATTTTTGGGGGGAGTCCGGACACGAGGTCAAATATTAAGTATGAATCATAGTTCAAACATTTCTTAATCTAGTTCATATAGTTCGTGTTACAGATACTTAAATAAATATCCGACGAAGTAGAACCATCTCTATCAAGGTGACAGACCTATTCTCTGTACTATCAATAGAATCAATTCTAACAAGTCACACACTCATATTCCGGAAATACAGAAAGAAAGAAATTCCACGATCGAACTACCAAAATAGGCTAGAAATCCCAATTAGAATTGATTTCTTTTTTAGTCAATAGGACTTTGTAATTCTTATAGATTTAATTCATTGAAATTCCATCCAATAAAACGGAAGAATTATAAATCTCCAAAATAATAGATAGAAATATCGCAAATAGAGCCATTGCGACACCCATCAAAGGAGTCGTTCCCCACCCCGGAGCTACTTTACCATATTCTGAATTCAATGGTTTTAATAAAACCCCTACGTTAGTTCGTCTTGGGGCCGATTTCGAACTGTTCTCAACAGTTTGTGTAGCCATAAATCCTATTTTATTCATTGAGATCTGTTGACTTTGTATACCATTCCGTTGTAAATAAACGATTTTATGATAGATCCGTTGAGGTCTTGAAATTATATTGAAATTATATAATCATAATGGAAACAGCAACCCTAGTCGCCATCTTTATATCTGGTTTACTTGTAAGTTTTACCGGGTACGCCTTATATACCGCTTTTGGGCAACCTTCTGAACAACTAAGAGATCCATTCGAGGAACATGGGGACTAGTTGAAGTAACGAGCCTCCCCATATGGGGAGGCTCGTTACTTCAATTGAGATAATGAAAAATCATTTTTTCGTTTTAGTTCTTTTTAGTTGGAACTTTAGGCGGTTCTCGAAAAAAGATAGCGAAAAAAATGATCCCTAGAGTCGAAACTAAAAGGAATGTATAAACCAATGCTTCCATAAATTCGATCGCGGTTTACAATTATAGCTTCCCCAACCTGTTTGTTTTTTTTTTCATTTTGGGAATCATCTCAAAAGAGCAAGAGTCAAAAATGATTCAAATTCACCCCAATACTCTATTCTATGTAAAATTCCCTCCACTCAAAAAATAAAGGCGAAAGATACCAAAGTGGCAGTCTTGTATCAGACTGTCTGTCTTCTTGTAGTTGGATCCCCAAGTTTTTGGAATGCTCCAAACTCTACTTGAACATCCAAATCTGGGTCAATACCAGCAAAAACATCTCTGAACAAGGTTCTAGCACCATGCCAAATGTGTCCGAAGAAGAAGAGCAAAGCAAACGAAGCGTGTCCAAAAGTAAACCAACCCCTTGGGCTGCTACGAAAAACACCATCCGATTTCAAAGTAGCACGATCTAATTCAAAAATTTCACCTAATTGAGCGCGTCTAGCATATTTTTTCACAGTAGCAGGATCACTATAACTGACCCCATTGAGTTCGCCGCCGTAGAACTCAACAGTTACACCTACTTGCTCAACACTATACTTCGATTCTGCCCTTCTAAAGGGAACATCAGCTCTAACAATTCCATCACCGTCTACCAAAACGACCGGAAATGTTTCAAAAAAGGTAGGCATACGACGTACAAAAAGCTCACGCCCTTCTTTATCCCTAAAGATAGGGTGCCCTAACCACCCAACTGCTATTCCATCTCCATTATCCATTGAGCCTGCCCTGAATAATCCTCCTTTTGCTGGATTATTGCCAATATAATCATAAAAAGCTAATTTTTCAGGAATTTTGGACCAGGCTTCTGATAAACTTTGATTTTCTGCTAGCCTGGCACTAACTCTTCGATATATCTCTTGCTGGAAGTAACCTTGATCCCATTGATAACGAGTGGGACCAAATAATTCAATAGGGGTTGTTGCTGAACCATACCACATAGTTCCAGCAACAACAAAAGCTGCAAAAAAGACAGCCGCGATACTACTGGAAAGTACGGTTTCAATATTTCCCATACGCAAGCCTTTGTATAGACGTTGTGGCGGTCGGACGCTAAGATGGAATAAACCCGCTAAGATGCCCAATGTACCTGCTGCAATATGATGAGAAGCTATTCCTCCCGGAACAAAAGGATCAAAACCTTCCACGCCCCACGACGGATTTACAGGTTGTACTTTTCCCGTTAGTCCATAAGGATCGGACACCCATATTCCAGGACCATACAGGCCTGTTACATGAAATGCACCAAAACCAAAGCAAGCCACCCCAGAGAGAAATAAATGAATTCCAAAGATCTTGGGCAAATCCAAAGAAGGTTTTCCTGTACGTTCATCACAAAATATTTCTAGATCCCAATAGACCCAATGCCAGATAGCTGCCAAAAAGCATAAGCCCGAAAACACAATATGTGCCCCAGCTACACCTTCGTAACTCCAAATTCCCGGATTCGGTACATTCCCTCCTGTAATACTCCAACCTCCCCATGAATTCGTTATTCCTAAACGAGTCATAAAGGGTATAACGAACATACCCTGTCTCCACATTGGATCAAGAACAGGGTCAGAAGGATCAAAAACGGCTAATTCATACAGAGCCATTGAGCCCGCCCAACCAGCAACTAAAGCTGTATGCATTATATGAACGGAAATCAACCGGCCGGGATCATTCAATACAACAGTATGAACACGATACCAAGGCAAACCCATGGAAAATACCCCTTTATCAAAGAAAAAATAAACACTACGTAACTTTATTGCATTGGAAAAATGACTATCTTGTGGATCCCCTCTGTTCGGAAGATTATTTCCTAACAAGGGTTCGATTAATATTTATTCTATTTTGTTTGTAACAATGGAAGAATTCTGCTCGTCGGAACAAAGAGAAGCAGATTTATTTTATACTCGATAAGTACCAATACGCAATGGGGGATTGATACCTTTGTCTATGAGTAAATGTGTCCCTCCTTATTGATCATTAGCCTCCTTATTGATCATTAGAAAGACCTTTTCGTAAAAATTTTCCGTTATTTATTTTGTCTTTCTTTCTGAATTTTTCTAATCTATTTCTAATCTATGAATAAGAATAAAATAAATATGATAGAACCAGACAGTAAAACCATATTGTTACATTTCCACATCAAAATGAAATAGAGTATTTCTTTTTTTTTTCTTTCAATTCATGCCTATTGGTGTTCCAAAAGTCGTTTTCCGAATTCCTGGAGACGAAGATGCATCTTGGGTTGACTTATAGTGCGACTTGTCAGATATATTGGGTCATATGGGATTTCCCCGTTCTCTCCCCCGAGAGAGATATCCTCTGTTTCGCCCAAGAAAGAGAAATTGAATCATCAAAAAGTTGGAGCGTGAAGTGCAATTAGACACATTGTTGGGGGGAATTCATAATACTATTTTCAATTAGAATAATTTATGGTTGGCTTTGGTTGGACTAAAAAAATGAAGTATCCAGGCTCCGTTTAGAAAAACCCCAAAAATACATCTATGATTAATACGTGTCTCATAAACGATTCCTCTTTGTTATTTGTAAAGTCATAACCAAAAGAAATGGTGGTGGGAAGATTTGTCCTATATGTGCAAATCAAAATCGGGCCGATCTTTACCCGGAGTAGAGCATAAACCTAAAAAGATTAAAGAAACCCATTCAGGAACAAGAAAATACCATCGTGATTTGGATTGAATCTCGATGAAACAATACATCAATGAAAAGTGAATTCGATAAGTTTATTGACTTTTTTCTATTATAAAAAATAAAAAAGAAAGAAAAGAAGTCAAAGGCTTTATTGAAAAATCGAATAAAAAGCCCTTTCGTTAGAAGTTAGAAAAAACCTGCTCATAAAAAAGAATAGGAAAAAAGAAAGAGGACTCGAATCTATACATTGATTCTTTTTTTTTCGCAATTTTTTTTGAACCGTATGCATCAAAAGGTGCGTGTACGGTTCCTAAGGGATACAATTTTACCCCACTCAACCGACTTTATCGAGAAAGAATACTTTTTTTATTCGACGAAGTTGAGACTGAGCTCTCGAATCAAATTATGGGTCTGATTATATTTCTCAGTATCGAGGATGGTACCAAGGATGTGTATTTGCTTATAAACTCTCCTGGGGGATCGGTAATATGCGGAATAGGTATTTTTGATACTATGCACTTTGTGCCAGCAGAGGTCATTACACTATGCATGGGATTCGCCGCGTCAATGGCATCTTTTATCCTGGTTGGGGGAGTAATTACCAGACGTGTAGCATACCCTAGCGCTTGGCGCCAATGAGATTTTTTTATTTGAGAGAAAAAAGAAAACTATGCCTTCGCCATATGAATATGAAGTAATAATAGCATGGCACTTCGAATTCGATATGAAAAAAAATTGTGTATTCTCAAAAGATTCGATTATGTATCGAGAGAGTAGTATGAGATAAAAGGTATTTCCGATTTTCTCTTATCTATCGGAAGTCCAATTCAATTCAGCGGCACAAACTTTTTTGTTTTCATACTCATAGGTTCTTAACCATATTTATGTTAAAAAAAAAAAAAAGAATGCGAAAAAAACAAGAATTTTCCTTTTTTGGTTGAATCAAAAAGAAACTTTGGGATTGCTGAATCAAAGACAAAAAAAAAAAAAAAAGAATCCGTTTTCAAATAGAAAGCAACGGAGCCATCATAGTATTTTTTTAACTCCTCCGAAAGGAAGGTTGGCAATTTGATCATTTACCCACCTGCGATTCTATTTTTATCTTTCTTGAATGGAAAGTAAGGGTCAATTTGATTGTAGAGCCGTATGCAATGCGCAAAAGATGATGCCCGTACGGTTGTTCAATTCTATCTGCTTTTCCTATTATTCTTTCTCTTTTTTCTGTTCGTTTCGTCGAGAACCCTTCTATTATCAGGGTAATGATCCATCAACCCGCTAGTAGTTTTTTTGAGGCGCAAGCGGGAGAAATGATCCTGGAAGGGGAAGAAATGCTGAACCTACGCGAAAAAATCACAAACGTTTATGTACAAAGGACGGGAAAACCATTCGAGGTTATATCGGAAGACATGGAAAGAGACTTTTATATGTCAGCAACAGAAGCCAAAACTTATGGAATTATTGATCTTGTAGGAATTGAATGAAAAAAATGGATTTTGTGCAAATCCGTGATTTAAGATTTTATCTCCGAGTTTTCTATTCTATTAAATAGATAGAAATTCATAATGATCCGGTTAGGATCAATCTAAACCCGCCCATTAGCATTAGGTATCTAATTCAACATGCCAACTATTAAACAACTTATTAGAAATACAAGACAGCCAATTCGAAATGTCACGAAATCCCCCGCCCTTCGGGGATGTCCTCAGCGCCGAGGAACATGTACTAGGGTGTATGTGCGACTCGTTTAGATCACGAACTGACACAAAAAAAGCAAGAAAACCGCTTTCCAGTATAAATGATCAATACCAGTGAATAGGATAGAATGGAAAAAAGAACCCCATTCACTATCTAAAAATAAGAAAATGGGTCCCTTTATTCTATTGTGGATAAAGTTTATGGTTTCCATTGGTGCAAATCCAATCGAATTTAAGATGAGAAGCCATTCTCCATTGGTAGCAAATGGTTATCCATTACGCGGAGAAAATCTTATTGAAATTAAAAAAAAAAAAAAAAACAAAAAAAAATGAAGTTCTCACTCGGTCAAGAACGGACTACGAGGGTCAGCTATCAGCTAACTTTCAAAATAAAATACCGTTACTGTATAAGCGGGTCTCGTTGTGAAAGACCTGTTACTGGATAATTTGTGGGTAGAGCCAAAGAGTGTGGTGTGAACTATACAAGTTACCAAAAATATCGATTAAATGAAGTTAAAGGCTCCGGTGTATAGAGAAGACCTCACCGTTTAAGAAGTAATCATAGAAACGACGGAACCCACTATTTCTTTATTCATTTAATTTTTCTTTTTTTTATTGACTATATTTCTGACACCTAGCAAAAGAAAATTTCTTATTTCTTTTGTATTTCACAGTAAAATACCTAAAAAAAAGAAAAAATTGTGGTCGGGAAGGTTATTGTAGCTAAAGCCATTGGAATTTTTATTTTATACATTGGGAAAAATCCGTTTGGTTATTAATAGACCAGGGTTGGGAAAAAGATAACTGAAAGAAAAGAAATCAATTAGTTATTCGTCAAAGTTGTATTTATTCAATGACCCGAATTAAACGCGGATATATAGCTCGGAGACGTAGAACAAAAATTCGTTTATTTGCATCAAGTTTTTTGGGAGCCCATTCAAGACGTACTCGAACTATTACTCAACAGAAAATAAGAGCTTTGGTTTCGGCTCATCGGGATAGGGATAAGCAAAAGAGAAATTTTCGTCGTTTGTGGATCGCCCGAATAAACGCAGTAATTCGAGAAGGAGAGGTATACTATATCTATAGTAAATTTATACATGATCTATACAAGAGACAGTTGCTTCTTAATCGTAAAATACTGGCCCAAATAGCTATATCAAATAGGAATTGTCTTTATATGATTTCCAATGAAATCAGAAAAGAAGCAGAATACACCGGAATAATTTAAATAGAGTTCCCCGGAGAATCAACTCCGGGAAGGCAGGGTCGAAATTATATTACTATGATCAAATATACTAAAGTAGTTAAAATGAATGAACACGTTCAATAAAAAAAATCTTTTTTTTTTTTTTTGATTCGAACAAAACACCAATCCGCGTTTGAGTTGGGATTGAAATTTTGATTCAAGTTAACAAAGAATAAACCTATTTCTTTCTGGTTCTACGACCCGGAGCTCTAGTCTTCGACTTGGTTCTTTCAAATAGTTTCTCATTATTGAGAAAAGGTAACAAAGATAAAATACGAGCTTGTTTTATAGCAATAGTAATTAATCGTTGTTGTTTCAAGGTCAATCTATTTACTCGTCTAGATAATATTTTTCCTTGTTCACTAATAAATCGACTAATTAAACTCATGTTTCTATAATCAATTCGATCCCCCGATCGAATCGGGGGCAAACGCCTACGAAAAGATCGCTTTTTTTTATTTTTTTTAAGAAAAAGTCGCTTGGATTTATCCATGATTTGTTTGTTTAGTTTACTTCTTATCCCGAAAATCCTATTTCTTAATTGTCATTTGAACCCCCAATAGGATTCTTTTTTTTTTTTTGAATTCAAAAAAATATGTTCGTTCTATATAATGTCATTTTTTCCCCCTTCAGGGATAAGACATACTCCGTTCGATCTATTTCTTTATTTCCCCATGAATCATATGTTTGTAACAATAGGGACAGAATTTTCTCAATTCTAATCGATTGGGCGTATTGTGCCGGTTCTTTTGAGTAATATATCTAGAAATGCCCGCAGGTACCTTCTTAACACTGTTTCGGATACAACTAGTACATTCCAAAATCACCGTTACTCGCGCATCTTTCCTCTTGGCCATGAACCTCCTTTGGATTTTTGATTTACTCAACTCTTCTCTTCTATTTTGATTCGAAACGAAGAAAAAGAAAGGAAGAAAAAAATAGAAGTTACTAACTTGAAATCCAACCCTAAAAGATCAAAATCGAGAAAGTAATAATCAAGCAAAGCCGTAGTAAATCAAAATAAAATAATTAAGTAAGATAATCATTTCGAAACTCTATTTCAATCCGAAGGGCAGTATTTCAATTAAAGGATTTTTTATTCTTGCCCCAGACCCGTATTTACTACTCTATCTCCACGCCTCTATTATTTTAAAAATATTCATTTCATTCGAATTTGAACCCCAGTTTTGGGGACGTTGAATCCACTTGGTTTCTTTCTCTTTCGTCCCTTATTCGAAAACTAAGAAATAAAGGGAAAAAAGAGAAAAAGGGGCAATTAGTCACATATATTTGATAGTATCTCTAATCTTCTTCATTCCTTCCGATGTCAATAATTAGAATGAAAAAAAGGGGAATGTCAACGCATCCGGAAAAAAACGATTAATCTCTATCAATAGACCTGCTAAAGCCCCGAACCATAGTGTACTTAGTACTGGGGCCACGGAAAGATATGTTTTTAGATCTCGCATTGAATAACCTCCTTTTATTAGTTTTTTTTTCATTTGAATACATAAAAATAATGCATATATGATCAGATAGATATCATATGTAGTTAATTAAGGAACACTTAGAGTTGTACACGTAATCCCTAATTCGAATTCAAATTGAAATATCCAACGATCATAATATTTTCCTTTTCTTAAAATAGAACAAAATGAATCCCCTCTTAGAAAGTATTTCCAAAAAAGACTCGTTTATTTTTATGCTGGGTTCTGTATTTCGTACTGTATTTCATATATATAATAAGTCTTTTCATTTTTTTCTTATTATTATAATAAGATCAAAAAGAAGAAATGGGCAGAAAATTGTGTTTCTCAATGGAGGAAATAGGGAGTGTGGAAAACAAGACAGGAATTCTCTACAATGACACTATAGGACAATTGAAGGGATGTGGCGCAGCTTGGTAGCGCGTTTGTTTTGGGTACAAAATGTCACGGGTTCAAATCCTGTCATCCCTACCTATTTCTGTCCCTTTGAGTAGGAACGAGGAATCAATTGAGATCGATTCAAGTTGCACAGAATCGTTCATTTTTAGGAAACTATAGAATATATGCATATAAAATGAAAATGGATTAGGGTTAGAAAAAGAATCCTTTTATTTATAGTCTTTTCTATTCGGATAAGAAAGCGCTCTTAGTTCAGTTCGGTAGAACGCGAGTCTCCAAAACTCGATGTCGTAGGTTCAAATCCTACAGAGCGTGATTTTTTCTTCGTAGATCGAATTAGACCGAAACGGATTCCATCACTTGCACAGTAATTCGAATTTGACCTCCTGTGGATTAAAGAAAGGAGGAGGCCAATCAAAAAACAAAAAAAGAAATGTTCCGTTAGTTAATCAAAGGTCTAACTGATCACCGCGCCTGTATTGTAAATATGCAGTTACGAATAATCCAGCCAAAGTAATAGGAATTAGACCTAACACGATTCCAAAGAGAAAAACTTCAATCATTTCCATTTTTTTTTGAAAAGGAGAAAAAAAGAGGTAATATCATATCTATACCTAAATAGTAATCCAAAATCTCAAAGACCAAGAATTGGGAATTAGCCCAGTAAGTAACTATAGAATACACAGAATCTCGCAGAAGGATTTCCTTTCTGAATTGTTTATTTCAAATAGAGAAATTTTAAATAAGTCGTATCTTGCTCAGACTAATAAATAGAGCTGAAGTTATCGTTAAAGCCACTAGTAGAAAACCGAAATAACTAGTTATAGTAAGCATGAAGGGGTTAAATGAAATAAGAGCTTTTTATACATATGTTTCTAAAGCATTTACCTAAGTTTCGATTTTTGTAAACAAAAATATGAGGCAAAATACCAACAGAAAAAGTTCAATTGAAAGTTTTTGATTCATCTATCATTCTAAACGGCACGAACAAAGATAAAGTGACAGGCATATAAAAGAAACCGATTGATCATTTCTAACATCTAGCCACCTCACGATTCGTATCGACCGAGTCGTTGAGCAAAAACTAATAATACGAACTGGATCGTGTAACGTCATTCAAAAACGAAACTCTTTTTGA